ATTTTCACTTAATCACTAATTTAAATCATATAAAATAAGTTTTTTTACAGACTTGCCTCCATTTTTTTAAGTGGAAAAAATGGAAAAAAAAAATTTTTATTTAAGTTTCTTGTTGAAAAAAAAATTGAAAGTGCGTTCCATATAAAAAAATGCCTTTTTTTTTTAGCAATATTGAGTTAACTATGAGAAAAGCTCATTAACAGGGGTCTTTTCATTTTCTTTTCCTCACAAGGTCCTTTTTCTTTGATAAATGTTTACATTATATATATCTATCCCATTTTATATATTAATAACAGTTATATTAATAATTATTAATCTATATTACCAATTCGAATTATATCTCCCGTTGTATACTGGCATTATTATACTTTTAGCTGCTAAGTTTAAGTTTATAGTTAAAGAGGTAATTTATTAATATACATTACATTATTAATATATAATATTCGACTGAATATACAGCTCTATTTAAAAGGGGGGAAGAGATATGCGTATCATATGTTACAACTATACCAAAGGAGGCATTATTTCGTAAGTTTATTAGTATATAAATAATTTAATTTTAAATTTATTTATTATAAATATATAAAGTATATAAATATATTATAGTTTAATTAAATAATAATACTTTGTATTTATATTTATATAATAATTAAATTATAATATATATATAATATAGTAATTCAAATATAAAATTAATTGATTAGTATTAAAGTAAATTTTTAATGACAAATTATCAATTTTTAAAAAAAAAAAAAAAAACTTACTTATTTGTTATTTAATTCAATTATTTAACGTGTAAAATTATAAATTTATTAATTTTAAAATAAAAGTTAATTTTATTAAGAATTATAACTAAGGTTTAATTTTTTATTACATGAAAATTGTTATATATTAGAAATTCTTGTGTATCAATAAATTTATGTTTTTAGAATTAGAAGTTTATATATTGAGTACTAAAAATAATTATTTTAAATTTAAAGTTTAAAATTAAATTAAATTTAAATTATTTATAAATTAATTATTTTAATACGTCTCCAAAAAAAATGAGTTTGTTGATATTAAAAAAAAAAAAAATATAAAAAATTGGTCAAAAAATGGTTTAAATGAAAATTAAATCAAATTTTTAAAATATGGGTCATTTATTTTGCTTGTTTTTGTATTGAGTTATTTAATTTTAGTACCTGCAAGTGAAAAAGCCTTGTGTAGTAGTTGTTTTTCGTTTATAAAAAATAATTTTATTATGAATATTAAAAGGTAAGTTCTTCTAGTTTAAAAAATAAAATTGTCTGGTTATTTCTTTTTTAAGAAGGAATTTTTTTTAAGTATAAAAGTCAATCAAAGTATGATTTAAGTGTAATTCTTCATATCAAAAAAATGAAAAAATATCAAAATTTGGGGTAATTTTGTGATTTTGGGGTCATTTTTTTGCAATTTTTTGAAAATTTTTGGAGTAATTTTTTTTTTACAAAGTTGGCTATTTTTCGAATTATGGGGATTTTAATTCGGTTAATTTCTTATTGGGAGGAAATAACAAAATATAATTAACATAAACTAAATTATTATGTATGTTTATTTTGAGATTTGTTCATTCGTCTCCCATGGTGTAAAATTTTATGATATTTAATTATGGTATTGGATATATTTATTTGTTTGATATTTATACGAATTTTGTTTTAAATTTGATTTAAGTAGTATATAAGTTTAATATATTAAGAAAATTTAGAATTAGTAAAATATTTTAGTATTTGCAAATTTTGTGCCAGCAGCAGCGGTTATACTAAAAATACAAAATATATTTATTAGTTTTAATAAAAAATAAAATTTATAAAATTATAATTTAGATTTTAAGGTGAAATTTTAATTTAAAATTTATTTTAATATGAATTTTTGAGTTTAGGAAATTTTTATTTAAACTAGGATTAGATACCCTATTATTTTAAACGTAAAATATAAAGCTAAGTGATTAATAGTTAAGTTCTTTAAAGCTAAATAATTTGGCGGTATTTTAAACTTTTCAGAGGAACCTGTTCTATAATCGATAATCCACGATTGAATTAACTTTAATTAGAAATTTTTATATCGTCGTTATTAAATATTTTTTAAGAATTTAATATTTATAATTTTTTATTTTAAATTAAATCAGATCAAGGTGAAGTTTATATTAAAGAAGAAATGGGTTACATTTAATTGTATTAATGAATTATATAATTTAAAAATTTTATGAAATTGGATTTGAAAGTAATTAATTAAACTTTTTTTTAATGATTTAGCTCTAAAATATGTACATATTGCCCGTCGCTTTCACTTAATATGGAATAAGTCGTAACATAGTAGATTTACTGGAAAGTGGTTCTAGAATGTCCAATTTAGAGCTTGAATAAGCATTTTATTTACATTAAAAAGATAATTTTTTTATTTGAATTGAATTTATTAAATTATTAAATTTATTTTTTTATATATTTTAATTAAAATATTAAAATTTTTATTATTTAAAGGAAAAATTTGTATTTATTATAGATTATTAGTACTGAGAAGGAAATTTTTAAAATATTTAAAAGAAAAATTTTTTTGTACCTTGTGTATCAGGGTTTATTAATTAATTTGTAAAAATTTATTTATCTCGAATTCAAAAGAGCTAAATTATTATAAATTTTATTGTAAAATAAATATTTATAATAATAATTTAGTAATGAAACGTTAATCGTTTTTGAATATATCTAGTTTTTTAAGAAAAAAATTTAATTTTAATATTAAATTTCAATATTTTTTTTATAAATATTTTGAATTTAATTTTAAATGAGTTAAGGGATAAGCTTTAATTTAAATTATTATAATTTATATAATTTTAATATTTTATAGGATTGAAAATTTCTATTAATAAAAGTTTATTAAAATTTATTATTTTTTTTATTAATATTTATATAAAATTTAATTTTTTTATTAAAATAAAAAATTTAATAATTAATTTTTTGAAATAATGATAAAATTAGTATTGTATGTATATAAATGTATAAATTTATATATTGTTAGGTTAAATATAGTAATTCGGCAAATTTATTTTTCACCTGTTTATTAAAAACATCTCTTTTTGAAAATAATTTAAAGTAGGGCCTGCCCACTGAAAATTTGAAGGGCCGCAGTATTTTGACTGTGCAAAGGTAGCATAATCATTAGTTTTTTAATTGAAAGCTTGTATGAATGGTTTGATGAAAAAATAACTTTCTTTATTTAATTTTTTAAAAATTTTATTTTTAAGTTAAAAAGCTTAAATAATTTTAAAAGACGAGAAGACCCTATAGAGTTTTATTATTTAAATTTTTTAAATTTTTAGAATTTAATTATTTTAATATTTTAAATAATTTGATTGGGGTGATTAAAAAATTAAATAAACTTTTTTTATATTATAACATAGATTAATGAATATTTGATCCATAATAATGATTAAAAGAATAAATTACCTTAGGGATAACAGCGTTATTTTTTTTTAGAGTTCAAATCGAAAAAAGAGATTGCGACCTCGATGTTGGATTAAAGTTAATTTTAGGTGTAGAAGCTTAAATATTTGGTCTGTTCGACCATTAAAACTTTACATGATCTGAGTTTAAACCGGTGTAAGCCAGGTTGGTTTCTATCTTTAAAATAATAATAGTTTTTAGTACGAAAGGACCAAAATTATAATTAATAATTTAATTTAATGAATAAAAATATTATTTTGGCAGAATAGTGCAATAGATTTAGAATCTTTAAATGTAATAATTTACAAATAATAATAATAATAAAAGATTTTATTTTAATAATAATAATTTTTTTGGTTTTAATTATTGGGGTTTTAGTAAGAGTAGCTTTTTTAACTTTAATAGAACGTAAAATTTTAGGTTATATTCAGATTCGTAAAGGTCCTAATAAGGTTGGATTTATAGGAATTTTACAACCTTTTAGAGATGCAATTAAATTATTTAGTAAAGAACAAGTTTATCCTTATATAGCTAATTTTTTAATTTTTTTAATTTCTCCAGTTTTAAATTTATTTTTAGCATTAATTTTATGAATGAGTATGCCTTTTTATTGTTATTTATTAAAATTTAATTTTTCGGTATTATATTTTTTTTGTGTTTCTAGTTTAGGTGTTTATACAATTATAATATCAGGTTGAGCTTCTAATTCAAATTATTCTTTATTAGGAAGATTACGTTCTGTAGCTCAAACGATTTCTTATGAAGTTAGAATATTTATAATTTTATTATCTTTTTTATTATTGATTATATCTTTAAATTTATATGATTTTATTTATTATCAAAAATTTATTTGGTTTATTTTTTTGAATTTACCTCTTAGTTTTATGTGATTTGTTACTAGATTAGCAGAAACTAATCGTACACCTTTTGATTTTGCAGAAGGTGAATCAGAATTGGTTTCAGGATTTAATGTAGAATATAGAGGAGTGAGATTTGCTTTTATTTTTATGGCAGAATACTCTAATATTTTATTTATAAGAATAATTAGAGTTATAATTTTTTTAGGGGGTGATTTCTTTTCTTGGTTTTTTTTTCTGAAATTAGTTATTTTTTCTTTTGTTTGGATTTGGGTTCGTGGAACTTTACCACGTTATCGTTATGATAAATTAATGAATTTATCTTGAAAAGTTTTTTTACCAGTATCATTAAATTATTTTTTAATAAATATAGGTTTAAGATTTTTTGTTATGGTTTATTTTATTTAGTTAATTAATTTTAGTATAAACTAATAGAATTTATTCTATCTTATATTTTCAAAATATATGCTTTTCAAGCTCATTAGTTAATTAAATAAAATAAAATCTCATATTTTATATATTAATGGGTTAATAATAAAATATATAAAATATAAAAATGTGAAAATTTGTCCTGTTAAAATAAATGGATCTTCGACAGGTTTTGCCCCAATTCATGTAAGAATTAAAATTATTATACAAAAAATTCAAAATATATATTTATTAATAGAATAAAATCTATTATTTTTTATTATTTTTTTATTTATAAAAGGAATTAAGTAAAGAATTGCAATTGATATAACTAGTGCAATTACACCTCCTAATTTATTAGGAATTGAACGTAAAATAGCATAGGCAAATAAAAAGTATCATTCAGGTTGAATATGAACAGGCGTAGATAAAGGATTAGCAGGAATAAAATTATCTGGGTCTCTTAATATATAAGGATTTAAAATAATAATATTAATTATAATAATTAATATTATTAGAAATCCTAAAATATCTTTAAATGAGAAATAAGGATGAAATGAAATTTTATCTAAGTTAGAATTTGTTCCTAAAGGATTACTAGATCCAGTTTTATGAAGAAATATTAAATGAATTATAATTATAGCTGAAATAATAAAAGGTAAAATAAAATGAAATGAATAAAATCGAGTTAAAGTTGCGTTATCTACAGCAAATCCTCCTCATAATCAAATTACAATTGAATTACCTAAGTATGGAATTGCAGATATTAAATTAGTAATAACTGTGGCTCCTCAGAATGATATTTGACCTCATGGAAGTACATAACCTAAAAATGCTGTAGCTATTGTTAAAAATAAAATTGTAGTTCCAATTATTCATGTATTAATAAGATTATATGATCCATAATATAAACCTCGTCCAATATGAATATACAAACAGATAAAAAAAAATGATGCTCCATTAGCATGAATAGTACGAATTAATCACCCGAAATTCACATCTCGGCAAATATGAGAAACTCTATTAAATGCTAAGTCAATATTTGGACAGTAATGTATAGTTAAAAATAATCCTGTTAAAATTTGAATTATTAAACATAATCCTAATAAAGAGCCAAAATTTCAAAAAAATGAAATATTAGAAGGTGTAGGTAAATCAATTAAAGCGTTATTAATAATTCTAATTATGGGGTTATTTTTTCGTAAAGGTATTTTCATAATTTATTTGTCGTAAAGGACCAAAATTTACTTTAGTAATTTTTACAATTGCAATTATTGTAACTAATAAATAAAATATAATTAAAATGAAAATATTTGAATTAGGAAAAGAAATAAATTTATTTATATTAAGATTGAAATATATGTTTTTTAATAATTCATTATTTATATCAAAATTTAATTGATATTTATTTAAAAAAATAATTTTTATTAAGAATCATGAAATTATAAATAAAAAAAATAATAATAAAATTATATTAAATTTAAATTTTTCATTAGAGGCTACTCTAGTTATGTAAATAAATAAAACTAATAATCCTCCAATTATAATTAATATTAAAATATATGAAAATCAAAAGTTTAATCTTAATAATCCTATAATTATAGATATAATAATAGTATGAGTCAAAATAATAAATCCTATTGATAATGGATGTTTTAAAAATAATATTAAAGTAGAAGTTGTAATTAATAATAATATTTCAGAGGGTAGTTTATATAAAAATTTTAATTTTGGAGATTAAAGAAATTAGTTTTCCTCTGATATTTTAAAAGAATAATCTTATTTCTGGTTTACAAGACCAGTATTTTACTTAAATTATTAAAATATGATAATTTATAATATTTATATTTTTATTATTAGAATGTTAAGATTTTCTTTAAATCGTAAACATTTACTTACAATATTATTAAGATTAGAATTTGTAGTTTTATCTTTGTTTTTTATAATATATAGATATTTTATTAATTTTAATTATGAATTTTATTTTGTTTTGATTTTTTTAACTATGAGAGTTTGTGAAAGAGCTTTAGGATTGGCTTTAATAGTATCTTTAATTCGTTCTTATGGTAATGATTATTTTGTTTCATTAAATATATTATGATAATTATTATATCTTTATTATTTTTAATTCCTTTATGTTTTTTTAATAAGTTCTGATTAATTAAAAATATTTTAGTTTTAATTAGAGTATTTTTTTTTTCTAAAATTTCTTTTTTAAATTATAGATATATTAGATTTTTTTTAGGATTTGATTTTTTATCTTATTTTTTAGTAATATTAAGTTTATGAATTACTTTTTTAATATTTATAGCTAGAGAAAAGATTTTTAAATTAAATGATTATTCAGAATTATTGAGTTTAATAATATTAATTTTATTATTTTTTTTAATTTTAACTTTTATTTCTATAAATATGTTTATATTTTATATATTTTTTGAAGCTAGGTTAATTCCTATTTTAGTAATAATTATAGGTTGGGGGTATCAACCTGAACGTATTCAGGCTGGAATATATATATTTTTTTATACTATTATAGCTTCTTTACCAATATTATTATTTATTTTTATTTTTAATTTAAAATTTTATTCTTTAGATATAAATTTTTTAAATTTTAATTTAAATAGGTTAATTATATATTTTATAATATTAATAGTATTTTTAGTTAAATTACCAATATTTATATTTCATTTATGATTACCTAAGGCTCATGTAGAAGCTTCTGTTGCAGGATCTATAATTTTAGCTGGTGTAATGTTAAAATTAGGTGGTTATGGGTTAATTCGTTTTTTACATTTATTTATAATATTAGGAGTAAAAATAAATATATTTTTAATTAATTTATCATTAATTGGGGGAATTATTGTTTCTTTAACTTGTTTACGTCAAAGAGATTTAAAATCATTAATTGCTTATTCTTCAGTTGTTCATATAGGCTTAATGTTGAGAGGGATATTAACTTTAAATACATGAGGTTTAACAGGTTCATTAGTAATAATATTATCTCATGGATTATGTTCTTCTGGTTTATTTGTATTAGTAAACTTGAATTATGAACGATTTTTTAGTCGAAGAATTTATATTAATAAAGGTATATTAAATTTAATACCTTTTTTGTCTTTATGATGATTTTTATTAGTTATTTCTAATATAGCAGCTCCTCCTACTTTGAATTTATTAGGTGAAATTTTATTAATTAATAGATTAATTAATTATTCTTTATTATATATATATATAATAATAATAATTTCTTTTTTTAGAGCAGTGTATTGTTTATTTTTGTATTCTTATAGACAACATGGGAATTATTTTAATGGATTATTTACTATAAAAATAATTTGTTATCGGGATTTATTAATATTATTATTACATTGATTACCTTTAAATTTAATTTTATTAAAAAGAGATTATTTTATTTTTTATTTAGATAGTTTAATAAAAAATTTTGATTTGTGGAATCAAGGATATTAGTTTAATTCTAAATAATTTTTATTTGTAAAATTTTTTCTTTATTATTAATATTTATATTTATAGTTTTATTTCTATTAAGTTTAAATTTGTTAATATTAGAAAAATTATATTTTATTGAATATTTATTTTTTAATATAAATTCTACTAAAATAGAAATATTAATTTTATTGGATTGAATATCTACTTTATTTATATCATTTGTATTATTAATTTCTTCTATAGTTATTTATTTTAGAAAATCTTATATATCTAATGATAAAAATATTATTCGTTTTATTTTTTTAGTAGTAATATTTGTTTTTTCTATAATATTAATAATTTTAAGTCCTAATTTAATTTCAATTTTATTAGGATGAGACGGGTTAGGTTTAGTTTCTTATTGTTTAGTAATTTATTATCAAAATGTTAAATCTTATTCAGCAGGAATATTAACAGCATTATCAAATCGAATTGGAGATGTAATATTATTAATATCTATTGCTTGAATAATAAATTTTGGAAGTTGAAATATAATTTTATATTTAAATTATTTTTTTATAGATAAATATTTCAATTTAATTGGAATATTAATTATTATTGCTTCTATAACTAAAAGAGCACAAATTCCATTTTCTGCGTGGTTACCAGCTGCTATAGCAGCTCCTACTCCTGTTTCAGCTTTAGTTCATTCTTCTACTTTAGTAACAGCTGGTGTTTATTTACTTATTCGTTTTCATTTTTTATTAATAAATTATAATTTAATTTTATTATTTATTGGGTTATTAACTATATTTATATCAGGATTGGGTGCAAATTTTGAATTTGATTTAAAAAAAATTATTGCATTATCTACTTTAAGTCAATTAGGTTTAATAATTAGAATTTTAAGATTAGGTAGATTACATTTAGCCTTTTTTCATTTATTAATTCATGCATTATTTAAAGCTTTATTATTTATATGTGCTGGTAATTTTATTCATTTAATAGGAAATTGTCAAGATATTCGTTATATGGGTAGATTAATTTATAAAGTTCCTTTAACTGTAGTTTACTTTAATATTAGAAATTTATCTTTATGTGGAATTCCTTTTTTTTCTGGATTTTATTCTAAAGATTTGTTAATAGAATTTTATTCAATAAATTTATTAAATTTATTTGTTTATTTGATAATATTTATCTCTTTAGGTTTAACTGTTTCTTATAGAATACGATTAATATATTATTTGATATATTCAACATTTAATTTTTTTAGATTAAATATATTAATTGAATTAAAAGATAGAATAATTTATAGTATAGGTTTTATATTTTTTGTAGTATTAATTTCTGGAAGAAGATTAATATGATTAATATTTAAAAATCCTTATTTTATTATTTTACCTATTTTTATAAAAAATTTTACTTTAATTATAATTATTTTAGGTTTATTTTTAGGGTGAGAAATTTCAAAGTTAAGATTAATTTATAATTTAATTTTATTAAATTATATAAAAGTAAATTATTTTTTTTCTTTAATATGAAATTTACCTTATATTTCTACTTTAGGATTGAATTATTATTTTTTAAAATTAAGAAATTTAAATTATAAGTTTTTAGATCAAGGGTGATCAGAATTTTCAGGAGGACAAGGATTATATTTTTATATTCAAAATTCTTCTGTTCTGTTTCAATATTTATTTAAAAATAATTTAAAAATTTATTTAATTATATTTGTAGGTTGAATATTTATTTGTTTTTTTTTTAGATTTTACTTAAATAGCTTATATAGAGCATAATATTGAAGATATTAAGGAAATTACATAATTTTTAAGTATTTATAAGATTAAATCTTTTTTTATATTGAAAATATAATGTTTTTTATAAACTACATAAATAGAAATATTAACAAAAGTGCTATTTATTAAGTTAGAAGCTTAATTTTTTTATTTCTTTAATTGGAGAAAACTCAATAAAATCATTAACAGTGATTTACCTCTTTTTGGTTTCAATTAAATAAGGATTTATAAATCAAATTTTTAGGTCGAAACTAAATGCAAATTTTGCTTCTTATTTAAGATAAACTGATTTTCAGTATTTTTTAAATGCAAATTAAATGTTAATTTAACTATTATCCTAAAAAGATCAGTTTAGAGCTCCTTGGTTTCATTCATGGTAAAGTCCAATAATTAAAATTATAATAAATGAAATTAATAAAAATAAAATTATGGTAAATTTTACTATTTTTATTGAATAGATAAAAGGTAAAATTAAAGTAATTTCTACATCAAAAATAAGAAAAATTAATGCAATTAAAAAAAAATGAATTGAGAAAGGTAAACGAGCTGAATTTTTAGGATCAAATCCACACTCAAATGGAGATCTTTTTTCTCGATCTTTAAAAGTTTTTTTATTAATAATATTTGCTAATAATAATAAAATATTCATAATTATTATAATAATAATAGAGAATATAAATATAAATAATATTATTTATACTATTAAATAGATCTTTTGATTGGAAATCAATTATAATTTTTATACTATATAAATAACTACCTCATCAGTAAATAGAAATATATAAGAATAATCAAACTACATCTACAAAATGTCAGTATCATGCAGCTGCTTCAAATCCAAAATGATGGGTAAATCTAAAATGATTAAATAGTAGTCGATATATACATACTATTAAAAAGGTTGTTCCAATAATTACATGTAAGCCATGGAATCCTGTTGATATAAAGAAAGATCTTCCATAAACTGAATCTGCAATAGAAAATGGTGCTTCAATATATTCAATTGCTTGAAGAAGAGTGAAGTATAATCCCAATAAAATTGTAATTATTAATCTTTGAATAGCATGATTAAAATTATTTTCTATAATTCTATGATGAGTTCATGTAATTCTTAATCCAGATCTTAATAGAATTAAGGTATTTAATAAAGGAATTTCATTTGGATTAAAAGGAATAATTCCCTTAGGTGGTCAATTTAATCCTATTTCAATTGAGGGTGATAATCTATTATGATAAAATCTTCAAAAAAAACTAACAAAAAAAAATACTTCTGAGGTAATAAATAAAATTATTCCTCAGCGTAATCCTAAAGTTACTATAAAAGTATGATTTCCTTGAAAAGTTCTTTCTCGAATTACATCTCGTCATCATTGAATTATAATTATTATTAAAATAATATTTCTTATTAAAAATAAATTTCTGTTAAATAAATTAAATCATTTAATGATTCCAATTATAGTAGTTATAGCATTTAATGCTCCAAGAATTGGTCATGGACTATAATCTACTAAGTGAAAAGGGTGATTTTTTGTCATTTATACTTCTCTAGAATAAAGAGTTCTAAGAATTGCAAATACATATGATTGAATAATTGCTACTGCAGATTCTAGAATAATCAATAAAATTTGAATTGTAATTACTAAAATAATTATAATATTTACTATTGATCCAGTGTTTCCTAATAAAGTTAAAAGTAAATGTCCTGCAATTATATTTGCAGAAAGACGAATAGCTAAAGTTCCTGGTCGAATTAAATTTCTAATGGTTTCAATACACACTATAAATGGTATTAAAATTACAGGAGTTCCTTGAGGTATAAGATGAGCAAATATATGATAAGTATTAATTAATCATCCATAAATTATAAATCTTATTCATAAGGGTAAAGCAAAAGTCAAAGTAAAAATTAAATGTCTGGATCTTGTAAAAATGTAAGGAAATAATCCTATAAAATTATTAATTAAGATAAAAAAAAATAATGATGTAAATATTAATGTATTATTTATTTTAGTTAAAATTTTAAATTCATTGTGTAATGTAAATAAAATTTTTTGGATTATGAAATTTATTCGATTTGGAATTAATCAGTAAAAAGAAGGAATAAAAAAAAATCTAATTATAATTCTTATTCAATTTAATTGAATATTAAAGTTAGAAGAAGGATCAAAAGAAGAAAATAAGTTAGCTATCATTTTCAATTATTTTTTTTTTTTATAATAAATTTTTTTATAACAGGATTTAATTTATTATTAAAATATATTTTAATAATAATTAATATAAAAATGAAAGAAAATAATAAAAATAAATTTAGTCAATTTAAAGGTATTGTTTGAGGAATTAAAAATTATTTTCTAAATAATTTTAGTTTGACAAACTAATGTTATATTTTAACTAAATTTTTCATTAGAAGTAGTCGATAATTACTATAAATTGGTTTAAGAGACCATTACTTTCTTTCAGTCATCTAATGAAAAATTTTCAATTCATTTAATAAAATTTTTAGGGGAAATTCTTTCAATAGAAATAGGTATAAATCTATGATTTGCCCCGCAAATTTCTGAACATTGTCCATAGAAAATTCCAGTTCGATTTAAAGTAAATCTAATTTGATTTAAACGTCCTGGTGAAGCATCTACTTTAACTCCTGATGAAGGGATAGTTCAGGAATGAATTACATCAGCCGATGATGCTAGTAATCGAATTTGAGATATATAAGGTAAAATTGTTCGATTATCTACTTCTAATAAACGGAATTGGTAATTATTTAATTGATTAGTAGGAATTATATATGAATCAAATTCTAAATTTTTAAAATCTGAATATTCATAAGTTCAGTATCACTGATGACCAATAGCTTTTAATGTAATTATAGGATTTCGGATTTCATCAATTAAATAAATTAATTTTAATGAAGGTAAAGCGATAAAAAATAAAGTTAAAGCAGGTAAAATAGTTCAGATAGTCTCAATAGTGTGCCCTTCTAATAAGAATCGGTGATTTAAACTATTAAATATTAATCTAATTATAATATAAGCTACAATACATGTAATTATAGTTAAAATTAAAAGAGCATGATCATGAAAAAATCTTAATTGTTCTAAAAGAAAAGATGATCTATCTAGGAATAAATTTGATTTTCAAGTAGCAATTTCTAAAAAAAGTAAACTTTATAATTGGGGTTTAAATCCAATGCACTAATCTGCCATATTAGAATTTTATTGTTAAAATTGGAATTTCAGAATATCTATGTTCATTTGGAGGGGTAAGTTGTATTCATTCAATAAGAGAAGGTATATTTAAATTAAATTTTCTTATTCGTAAAGAGTAAAATCTTTCTCAGATGATTAATAATATAAATAAAATTCTTAATGAAGAAATTATTGATCCGATTGAAGAAATTTTATTTCATAAATAATAAGCATCTGGATAATCTGAATATCGTCGAGGTATTCCTCTTAATCCTAAAAAATGTTGAGGAAAAAAAGTAATATTTACACCTAAAAATATTATATAAAATTGAATTTTTAATAATTTATTATTTAAATTTATTCCTGTAAGTAAAGGAAATCAGTGAATAAAACCTGCTATAATTGCAAATACTGCTCCTATAGATAAAACATAGTGAAAATGAGCTACTACATAATAAGTATCATGTAAAATGATATCTATAGAAGAATTAGCTAAAATAACTCCTGTTAACCCTCCAATTGTAAAAAGAAATAAAAATCCCATTGTTCATAAAATAGAAGGATTAAAATTAAATTGTATTCCGTGTAAAGTAGCTAATCATGAAAAAATTTTAATTCCTGTAGGTACAGCAATAATTATAGTAGCTGAAGTAAAATAAGCTCGTGTATCTACATCTATTCCAACAGTGAATATATGATGAGCTCATACAACAAATCCTAATAAACCAATAGCTAATATTGCATAAATTATTCCTAAAGAACCAAATGCTATTTTTTTTCCTCTTTCTTGTGTAATAATATGGGAGATTATTCCAAATCCAGGTAAAATTAAAATGTAAACTTCTGGATGCCCAAAAAATCAAAATAAGTGTTGGTATAGAATTGGATCTCCTCCTCCTGTAGGATCAAAAAAAGAAGTATTAATATTTCGATCAGTTAAAAGTATAGTAATAGCTCCAGCTAATACAGGTAAAGATAATAATAAAAGAATTGCAGTAATTAATACAGATCAAACAAATAATGGTGTTTTATCTAAATTTATGCCAAAGGGTCGTATATTTATAATGGTAGAAATAAAATTTACAGCTCCAAGAATAGAAGAGATTCCTGCTAAATGTAGTCTAAAAATAGCTAAATCTACAGAAGGTCCGTTATGGGTTAAATTTGATGAAAGTGGTGGATAAACTGTTCATCCTGTTCCTGCTCCTATTTCTACTATTCTTCTTAGAATTAATAAAGTTAAAGCTGGTGGTAATAATCAGAATCTTATATTATTTAATCGAGGGAAAGCTATATCTGGTGCGCCAATTATAAGAGGTACTAGTCAATTTCCAAATCCTCCAATTATAATTGGTATTACTATAAAAAAAATTATAATGAAAGCATGAGCTGTAACAATTACATTATAAATTTGATCATTTCCGATTAATCTATTTGTAGTTCCTAATTCAAGTCGAATTAGAATTCTTAATGATGTACCGATTATTCCTGCTCATATTCCAAATAAAAAGTATAATGTTCCAATATCTTTATGATTAGTTGAAAATAATCATTTATTCGATAGAGTGGCTGAATTAAAAGCGATAAATTGTAAATTTATTTATGAGTTTTCTCCTCTATTAGTCTTATATTCAAATATGATTATAAATTGCAAATTTATAGGTGAATAAATTTCTAAGGCTTAGATTTTAATCTAATTTTAACTTTGAAGGTTAATAGTTTTTTTAACTTAAATCCTTAATATAAACTTATAAATCTTGAAAAGATAATTAATCCGAAAATATTAATATAATTTATTATATAAATAAAATATGAACTTAATGATATATAATATTTTTTTTCAGAAATTTTAAAAATTAAAGATTGTAAAATTAATCGTATATAAATATATAAACTTAATAAAGTTATAAAAATTATAATAAATGATAGTAAATAAAATTCCTTTTCAATTAAAATTTTTAAAATTATCCATTTAGGTAAAAATCCTAAGAAAGGAGGAATTCCTCCTAAAGATAAAATATTTAAAAAAAAGAAAAATTTAATTTGTTTATTATTATTTAATAATTTAAATAAGTCAAAAATTAAATTAATATTATATTTTTTTAAAACTAAAATTAAATTAATTGAAATAAAAGAATAAATAGAAAAATATAATATTCATAAAGATTGATTTAAAAATATAGTACCTATTATTCATCCTATATGATTAATTGAAGATAAAGCTAAGATTTTTTTTATTCTTGTTTGATTTCATATTTTTAATCCTCTAATTGTTATTGAAATAACAATAATTATTATAAAAAATAGATTTATTTTAAAATTATATATTATTAGAATTATTGGGGCGATTTTTTGTCATGTAAGTATTAAAATACAGTTTATTCAACTAAGTCCTTCTATTACTTCTGAATATCAAATATGAAATGGAGCTGCTCCTATTTTTAATAAAATAGCACAGTTGAATAATAAATTTGATGTAATATCAAATATTTCTAAATTATTTCTATTAAAAAAAGAATGAAGAAAAGAGAATAAAATAAATATAGAAGCTGATACTTGTACTATAAAATATTTTATTGATGTTTCTGAAGATTGTTTAAATTTATCTAAGTTAATTAAAGGAATAAATGTTAAAAGATTAATTTCTAATCCAATTCAAATATTAATTCATGAGTATGCAGAAATAGAAATTATAGTTCCTAATATTATAATTATATAAAATATAATTTTTATTAATTTAATTATAAAGAAAAGGGGTATACCTTTATAAATGGGGTATGAACCCATCAGCTTCTTTAGCTTATCTTTATATTCTAGTATATGATGTACTAAAGTTTTTGAAACTTTGAGAAATAATTTAATTTTATTGAATATATTACTATTTTTAATTAACTAAATGAAAATTATGGTTTAATTATTATTAATATTATTATTTAATAATAAAAGTTCTTTTATTTTATGTATTTATTTTATTATTAATAATTTTAAAATATTAGTTTTAGTATATTTAAATTTAAAATTTTAAATAATTTTATAAATAATATATAAAGCATATAAAATTTTAATTAATTTATAAAATATAAATTTATAATATTAAGTATTAATGTTAATATTGTTATTTAATTAAATATTATAAAGTAAACAACTTAATTGGAGTCAGTTAGTTAAAACAACTTTTAGATTGAGGTTGAATAAACTGTGACTTATTGATTGGACATGAAATTTCAAGGCAATCATAAAATTGGGATTTTAAAATTTGTCAGTTTGGTTAAAATTAGCTGCTGAAGTATTTTGAGTTCGGGTTTCGTATACTAAAATTGAACCCAAAGAGATGATATTGTAGATAAAACTGATTATAAAGTAAACAACTTAATTGGAGTCAGTTAGTTAAAACAACTTTTAGATTGAGGTTGAATAAATTGTGAGTTATTGATTGGATATGAAATTTCAAGGCAATCATAAAATTGGGATTTTAAAATTTGTCAGTTTGGTTAAAATTAGCTGCTGAAGTATTTTGAGTTCGAGTTTCGTATACTAAAATTGAACCCAAAGAGATGATATTGTAGATAAAACTGATTAGAAAGTAAACAACTTAATTGGAGTTAGTTAGTTAAAACAACTTTTAGATTGAGGTTGAATAAACTGTGAGTTATTGATTGGACATGAAATTTCAAGGCAATCATAAAATTGGGATTTTAAAATTTGTCAGTTTGGTTAAAATTAACTGCTGAAGTATTTTGAGTTCGGGTTTTGTTTTATAAAATATAAACTTAAAATGAATGTAATTTAGTGAATTTATTTAAAAAAAATTAAAAATTAAACTAATTTACTTGAAAGATTATTTTAATAGGGTATTTTTAGGTTTTAGAAATTAATTTTGTTTATTAGTGAGGGGATTTTTAACTAATAAATTTAAATTGGCATTGATGATTTTTAACAAAATCAAGTAATCTATTAAAATTTAGCGTATTTAAACTTAAATTTTAATACTTTTTATTCAGAGTTTTAAATTTTAACTTAACTAATGTTGCGCATTCACTAATTAAGTTATAAATTCAATTTTAAGGTATGGGGCTTACCAAATTCATGAATTTTGTTTTAAATTACTCTTATTTACTAATATTTGAATTTTCAAGTTAGATAATTTGTATTTTACAGCTGATTAAATCTAAAAGTATATTAATTTGTAATTTTAATTTTTTTAAAAAGGGGTTTTTTAAAAAAAAAATTTTTTAGATAATAGAAAATTTTAAAAATTTTAAAAAAAATTCGTTAGATCGAGCCAAAATTTTAAAAAATTTAGAAAACTTAAAAATTTTATAAAAATCAAATAATTCAAGTGTAGAATAGTACTAAAATTAGGGGTGGTGTGCACGTAATCCATCATATCAAGATGACCCTTTCATCAGGCTCCCTAAC